GAAAGCCAATAGAAGCCACAACAGCAGAATTTGCAGGGGGCAATTTTTTATTTGTTCGACTATGTAAATAAATCGCGAATACGGTCCAAGTAATAAATGCCCAAATTTCTTTGGGGTCCCAATTCCAATATGAACCCCATGCCTCATTAGCCCATACTGCTCCCGAAAGAATCCCTATGGTTAAAAAGATAAACCCTATACTAATAACACGATAACCCCAATGGTCCAATTGTTGAATCAATTGGGACCTGTAATAATTTTTAGCAGAAAAAAAATAAGTATTTCCAAAAACATTGCTTTTTTTATTCATGCATTGAATTTCACCAAAGTAAAAAGATTCATTGAAATTTAATAAATGGTTTTTATTATAAAAAAGTGTTATGTCTTTTCGAAATGTAATGACTAGAAGTGCTACTGATAATAATGATCCGCATAAAAGGGCCGCATAACCCAATACCATCATACTTACGTGCATTATTAACCACTCAGATTGGAGAGCGGGTACTAATATTTCGGATTGATGTATTTCAGTTAAAAGACCTGAAGTAGCAAAGCCTTGTGTAAAAAGAGCGCTTGGCGCAGTTATTGCACTTAAATAATTTTTATTTTTTTTGAAATATGGAACAATATGAATAATGGAGAAACTCCATGAAAGAAAGATTAATGATTCATATAAATTACTTAATGGAAAATGTCCCGAATAAATCCAACGAATGACTAACAATCCTGTTATACATAAAAAAGTCACGATCATGCCTCTTTTTGACAAATCAGATAGTTTTACGATTTCATCGACGAATAAGGTTATTAAATGAATTGTAATTACAATTGAAACAATCGAAAAGGAAATATGAGTTAATATATGTTCTAAAGTTAAAAATATCATAAAAATTTAAAATATAAAGTAAGGGGTCCTTTAATTATGAAGCGGCAATTACTAATTGAATTTATTATAGAATCTATTTTCTGTTTTTTAGAAGAGGGCATGCCGCCACTCGGACTCGAACCGAGATGCTCTAGCACTGCTTCCTAAGAGCAGCGTGTCTACCAATTTCACCATAGCGGCTTACTCAAATTTATAATAGCGTATTTCTATTCAATAGTCGAGACTGAATAAAGTAAATTCAATAGAATACTTTTAGAATACTTTTTTAAAAACAATCAAATTGATGAAGAAAAATTCATAGGAATTTGATTGTTTTTTTTTTTAGTTTAGAGGACCGCTTTTATTTAACTTGGAATTTTCGTGGATTTTATTCTCTTCGAGAATTGACTCGTTGTAACTAACTAGTTCTACCCCCGGATAGGGGATAGAACTCAAAAAAAGTATTTTCTCCTTTTTACTTTTTTTGTATTTTTTACTGATTCACTTATAATTTATCTTTATCGTGTTTCATTTTATTAATAAACCCCCAAAAATAGGATTTCTTTTAAATCACTTAAATTTTATACATTTTTCATAGTTAATATACCAACTAAAATTTTTTTTTATATATTAGGTTAGTAATTCAGAGAAATAATAATTCATAAATTTACAAAAAAGTTTGAAATCAAGGATTCAGTTATTTTGGCTAAAGATCTTGTCTTGTATCAGTTCTTTATCTTTATATAGTTAATATAGAAATAGGGGAACAAAGAAAAAATGGAACTATTGTTAAGTAGATCAATGAGTAAAATCTTAAATTGCGTTCATAAAAAAGATACTAAATATACTAAAAAAAGGTAAACCTTTATATCCTGTGTTTTTCGTTTTTCAAAAAAAAATGGGTAATGGAAATCATTCATTTTATATTCCTGATATCTAAATAAAAATTGCCAACTTTTGAGTCATGTATATTCAGATTCTAACAATTTTTTATTACTTATTTGTTTGTCGCACAAAAAAACTTTTTGACTGCCCGGTGGAAAGAGATTTACCCAATGAAAAAGCTTTTAAAGCCGCCCAATATCCTTGCTTTTTCCAAATATTTTTACGAATACGTTTTTTTGATATAGAAGTACGTTTTTTTGGAACTGCCATTTGAAAATTAAGAGATTACTTATTATTCTATTGGATGTGAAAGACATCTATTGTTCAAAAGAAGTGATTTTTTATTTTACTATTCATTATCTATTTTTTTTCTTTATAACATTCTCTTTATAAAAAATCATAAAAAAAATATTATTTGAAATAGAATAAAGCATTCCTCGAATTAAATCCTCGAATTAAAATAAAAATATATATAAACATAATATGTCATCATGTGATTTTTAATTGATCAAAATCCAGGAAAAAATAAACTTAATTTAATTGAAATCTTCAAATTCTAATGAAATTAGTAATTATACATAACATAGCTTTATAAACGATATTAATGAAATTAGGAATTATACATAACATAACTTTATAAACGATATTTTAGTAATTTTTTTCTTTAGTTTCTAAAATTGAAAAAAAAAAAAAGTGGTCTGCCTATACTTCTTATAAATGTCTTTTATTGAAATAGAAACCAATTCATCA